TTATTATTATTATAATGTTGAAAAGAAAAGAATTATTGATATTATAATAATAATTCATAAAATCAAATAATTAAAATAAATAAATATAATTAAATAAAATTTATAAAAAGAATGATTTATTTTAATTTTACAATTAAATTTTGTAAGTAAAAATTAAAAATTTTTAATTTTTTAATATTATATAAATATTTAATTTTTATATAAATATATATATATATA